AAAGATTAAAACCTCAAGCTCGGGGGCGTAGTTATTTGATAAAAAAAACTACCTGTCACATTAATATTGTATTAAGAGATATGTCCTACTTTGAAGACTTTAGACAATTAATGAAAAATGTATCTGAATATGATCAAGACAGGGTGATCAATGAATTACGAGGTGAACAAATTGATCTTGATATGGTGGAGACACTATGGGCCAAAAAATAAATCCACTTGGTTTCCGACTTGGTACCACCCAAAATCATTATTCCCTTTGGTTTGCACAACCAAAAAATTATTCTGAAGGTCTACAAGAAGATCAAAAAATACGGGATTGTATCAAAAATTATGTACAAAAAAATACAAAAACATCCTCAGGTGTCGAAGGAATTGCACATATCGAAATTCAAAAAAGAATAGATCTAATACAGGTCATAATCTATATGGGATTCCCAAAGTTATTAATAGAAAATAAAACACGAGGGGTCGAAGACCTAAAAATACATGTACAAAAAGAATTGAATTGTGTGAACCGAAAACTCAACATTGCTATTACAAGAATTGCAAAACCTTACGGAAATCCTAATATTCTTGCAGAATTTATAGCCGGACAATTAAAGAATAGGGTGTCATTTCGAAAAGCAATGAAAAAGGCTATTGAATTAACCGAACAGGCTGATACAAAAGGAATTCAAATACAAATTGCAGGTCGTATCGATGGAAAAGAAATTGCGCGTATCGAGTGGATAAGAGAGGGAAGGGTTCCACTACAAACCATTCGCGCGAAAATTGATTATTGCGCCTATACCGTTCGAACTATATATGGGGTATTGGGTATAAAAATTTGGATATTTATAGACGAGGAATAATCCTTTACTTGGTTTATGTTTTGATTTTAGGATGGAACAAAAAATGACAACCCTTTATCATCATTCGTTTTTTTATATCAAAATAATTCTCATTTTTTGATTCTAAATTCTATTAAATTCTATAAGATTAAATAAAAATTCGTTTGACCTTTTAATAAAATTGCTATGCTTAGTGTGTGACTCGTTGGTTTTTTTTAATAAAAAAATAAAGTAAAAGCCCTATATGAACTAATAAATAGAGAACTAATAGCCAACTCATCGCATCACATTATCTGGATCCAAAGAAGCAGTCAAGATATAATCTTTTTGTTCTATCATTGCAGCAACTGAAACAATAATTCTAATGAATTGTCAAGTAAAATTAAATACAAAAAATAGAAAAAAGGATGCGGATAAATGGAAAGGTGAAAGAAAGAAAAAAGTGAATAAATATAATATAAAAGATATATGATTCCAATATGTAAGGTCTTCGAATCGTTTTATAAAAGACAATGTAATAAAGCATGAATACAGATTCACACAATTCTATAATATGAATCTGTTTGTTCTAAAAAAAAAGTAAGAGCCTCTAGCCAATAAAGACTAAGAGGGTTGGCTCAAAAACAAATTTCATTATGAGATCCGTTGTATAATTCAGACCTAAGCATTAATTAAGAAGCGATGGGAACGATGGAACCTGTGAATACAGAAGATTCAATTGAAAATGAATTCTGCTGATTCATTTGGAAGGATGGCGGAACGAACCAAAAAAAAATTCATCTATTTTGAAAAGCGATAAACAAAACCTACAGCTGAAATAGATATTGAATTAGAGTAAATATTCGCCCGCGAAAATTCCTTTTTTTTATTGTAAAATAATTTTTATAATTTTTAATATAATTAAAAATTATTCAAATATGAGCAATCCAATAAAAAAAAAAATAAAGATTATTATATTTAATTCTATCAATTACATATCCAAACTAATAAAAAATAGCTATATCTAATAAATTAGATGAATCGAAAAAAATCTCTTAATTCAGTGTATTATTACCTTAATTCAGTGTATTATTACATGTATATCTTAATTGAATAGTAAATTCAATATTAAAAATTCAATATTAATAAAATTTTTCATTCGCGAGGAGCCGGATGAGAAGAAACTCTCACGTCCGGTTCTGAAGTAGAGATGGAATTAATAAAAAACCATCAACTATAACCCAAAAAGAACCAAATTCCGTAAACAACATAGAGGAAGAATGAAGGGAATATCTTATCGGGGGAATCATATTTGTTTCGGAAAATATGCTCTTCAGGCACTTGAACCCGCTTGGATCACGTCGAGACAAATAGAAGCGGGACGGCGAGCAATGACACGAAATGCACGTCGCGGTGGAAAAATATGGGTCCGTATATTTCCAGACAAACCAGTTACAGTAAGACCTGCGGAAACCCGCATGGGTTCGGGGAAAGGATCTCCCGAATATTGGGTAGCTGTTGTTAAACCAGGTCGAATACTTTATGAAATAAGCGGAGTAGCAGAAAATATAGCCCGACGGGCTATCTCAATCGCGGCATCTAAAATGCCTATACGAACTCAATTCATTATTTCAGGATAGTAATATAGAACCAAGAGATATAAATCTTTGAGATAAAAAAATTTTAGGGTTTTTGTTTTGGACAAACAATATTTCTTTTTCTTTTTCGCCCTTTGCATTTGATTTTTGCATTGAAAGAACGGATAAAAAAAATGATATGATTCAACCTCAGACCCATTTGAATGTAGCAGACAACAGCGGGGCTCGAAAATTGATGTGTATTCGAATCATAGGAGCGAGCAATCGTCGATATGCTCGTATTGGTGACGTTATTGTTGCTGTGATCAAAGAAGCAATACCAAATATGCCCTTAGAAAAATCAGAAGTGATCAGAGCTGTAATTGTACGTACCTGTAAAGAATTCAAACGAGACAACGGTATGATAATACGATATGATGACAATGCTGCAGTTATCATTGATCAAGAAGGAAATCCAAAAGGAACTCGAGTTTTTGGTGCGATTGCCCGGGAATTGAGACAAAACTTTACTAAAATAGTTTCATTAGCTCCCGAGGTATTATAAGACCAAAAGTAGGATATTTTAATTAATACAGTAGATTGTGTATCACGTACATACCTTTCATTTTTCATTTTTTTTTTATTAAAAAATTCTAAAGAAAAGTCATAAAATATAAATAAAAGAAATAATAAACTAAGAAAAAAAGCATGTTGATTATATCAAAATTTGGAGACACCTCGGATTTTAGTTCATCATGGGTAAGGACATTATTGCTGATATAATAACTTCTATACGAAATGCTGACATGAATAGAAAAGGAACAGTTCGAATAGCATCTACTAACATCACCGAAAACATTGTCAAAATACTTTTACGAGAAGGCTTTATCGAAAACGCGAGAAAACATCAAGAAAAAAACAAATATTTTTTGATTTTAACTTTGCGACATAGAAGAAATAGAAAAGGTCTATATAAAAATACTTTAAATTTTAAAAGGGTGAGCCGACCCGGTCTACGAATCTATTCTAACTATCAACGAATTCCTAGAATTTTAGGCGGAATGGGAATTGTGATTCTTTCTACCTCTCGAGGTATAATGACAGATCGCGAGGCTCGATTAGAAGGAATTGGTGGAGAAATTTTATGTTATATATGGTAATCCTTCAGATATCTGAATTGGATTCAAAATTTCCTATTTGTGAATGTGAAAAAAAAAAGAGAAAGGACGGGTTATCTAATATCACTCCTCTATTAGTTAATACTTTAAGGGGGTTTTGCCTGGAATGAAAGAACAAAAATGGATTCATGAAGGCTTGATTACTGAATCACTTCCTAACGGTATGTTCTGGGTTCGTTTAGATAATGAAGATTTGATTCTAGGTTATGTTTCAGGAAGGATACGACGTAGTTTTATACGGATCCTACCGGGAGATAGGGTTAAGATTGAAGTAAGCCGTTATGATTCAACCAGAGGTCGTATAATTTATAGACTTCGCAACAAAGATTCAAACGAGTAGTGGTTTTTCAACTTCAACACTCCTTGCCATGAGAATACAATTCGAGGTTCAAAATTTCAAGAAACTTATTTTCTTCCAAGAATCGGAATTAAAGTAAGGAATGACAAATATGAAAATAAGGGCCTCTGTTCGTAAAATTTGTGAAAAATGTCGACTGATCCGCAGACGGGGACGAATTATAGTAATTTGTTCTAACCCAAAACATAAACAACGACAAGGATAACCATTCTGTTAAAAAGTAAAAAGAATTTTTTAAAAGATTTGGTTGATGGACAAATAAAAAAAAGAAGGATTTGTTTTGACATGAAATGGATATATCCATATATCTCTGACTCATATTTATGAGATGATAAAATATGGCAAAACCTATACCAAAAATTGGTTCACGCAGAAATGGACGTATTAGTTCGCGTAAGAGTACACGTAAAATACCAAAGGGCGTTATTTATGTTCAAGCAAGTTTCAACAATACCATTGTGACTGTTACAGATGTCCGAGGTCGGGTGGTTTCTTGGGCTTCCGCCGGTAGTTGTGGATATAAGGGTACAAAAAGAGGTACGCCATTTGCGGCTCAAACCGCGGCAGGAAATGCTATGAGTACCGTGGTAGGGCAAGGTATAGGTATGCAACGAGCAGAAGTTATGATAAAAGGTCCTGGTCTCGGAAGGGATGCGGCATTACGGGCTATTCGTAGAAGTGGTATACTATTAAGTTTCGTACGAGACGTAACCCCTATGCCACATAATGGCTGTAGGCCTCCTAAAAAAAGACGGGTGTAGAAAAAAGCATTGAAGAGATTTCAAGAGAAATAAATGATTCCAAGATATGAGCAATAATTTATAATATTACTATGGTTCGAGAGAAAATAAGAGTATCTACTCGGACACTGCAGTGGAAGTGTGTTGAATCAAGAACAGATAATAAATGTCTTTATTATGGGCGCTTTATTCTCTCTCCACTTATGAAAGGTCAAGCTGACACAATAGGCATTGCGATGCGAAGAGCTTTGCTTGGAGAAATAGAAGGAACATGTATTACACGTGCAAAATCTGAGAAAATACCACACGAATACTCGACTAAAGTAGGTATTCAAG